GGGTTTCTACCAACAAACAAAAAAGTAACAATCTAAACAATGAGTTCATAAATAGAATTAAGGCCCTAGACAAAGAATTTCTTTCTTCGGATATGCTCGAAAAAGGAATTAGGTTGTGTAACGATGAGACTAAAAAAGAATACTTGCCCAAAATATATGATCCTTTCTTGAATGGGACACATCGTAGAACAATCAAAAAAAAGTTTTCACCTTTAATCATAAATGAAACTTCGATAGAAAATTTCATAGGAACAAATAAACTTCATACTCTCTTTCTTACTGATACGGATTACCGAGAATTTGAACAGAAAATAAATATATTTACTAAAAAACCATTATCAACAGAAATTGGTCATTTCTTGACTTTAATCAGTGAACTAAATAGAGAATCAAAATTGAATTTCAATTTTAAAGGACCTTCTTTATTTTCCGAAAAAGAACAAAAAAGAATGGATTCAGAAAATGAAACAAAATTTTTAAAATTTTTATTCAATGCAATTATAAGTGATCTTCTTAATAAAAAAAAAAAAAAAAAATCTATTGAAATAAAAGAAATCAATAAAAAGGTCCCTCGATGGTCATACAAATTAATCAACGAATTAGAACAACAGGAAGGAGAAAGTGAAGAAGAAGTACCAATAGATCATCAGATTCGTTCAAGAAAAGCCAGACGTGTAGTGATTTTTACTGATAACCGGCGAAATACTGATACTAATAATACTGATACTAATAATCCTGATCAAACAGACGAAGTGGCTTTGATACGCTATTCGCAACAATCGGATTTTCGTCGAGACATAATCAAAGGTTCTATGCGAGCCCAAAGACGTAAAACAATTATTGGAGAATTCTTTCAAGCAAATACGCATTCCCCGCTTTTTTTGGATAGAATAGACAAATCACACCCCTTTTCTTTTGATATCTCCGGACTGATGAAACTCAGTTTTCGAAATTGGATATGCATAGTAAAAGGAGCAGAATTAAAAATTTCAGATTCTAAAGAAGAAGAGATAAAAAAGGGGGAGAAAAGGGAGAAAGACAAGAAAGAAGAGAACAAAAGAAAGGAGAAAGCGCGGATAGAAATAGCAGAAGCCTGGGATACCATTCCATTTGCTCAAGTAATAAGAGGTTTCATGTTAATAATTCAATCGACTCTTAGAAAATATATTCTATTACCTTCATTAATAATATCGAAAAATATTAGCCGTATCCTATTCTTTCAATTTCCTGAGTGGTCTGAGGATTTTAAGGAATGGAATAGAGAAATGCATGTTAAATGTACCTATAATGGTGTTCAATTATCAGAAACAGAATTTCCGAAAAATTGGTTAATAGACGGCATTCAGATAAAGATTCTATTTCCTTTCTGTCTGAAACCTTGGCACAGATCTAAGCCACAGTCCTCTCATATAGATCGAATGAAAAAGAAAGGACAAAAAAATGATTTTTGTTTTTTAACAGTTTGGGGAATGGAAGCTGAACTTCCTTTTGGTTCTCCCCGAAAACGGCCTTCCTTTTTTGAACCGATTTTTAAGAAACGCGAAAAAAAAATTGGAAAATTTAAAAAGAAGTATTTTCTAGTTATAAAAGTTTTAAAAGAAAGAACAAAATTATTTCTAAATATCTCAAAAAAAACAAAAAAATGGATTATCAAAGGTATTCTATTATTTAAAAAAATAATAAAGGAACTCTCAAAAGTAAATCCAATTCTATTATTTAGATTGAGAGAAGTAGATAAATTAAGCGAAACTCAAAAAGAAAAAGATTCTATAACCCACAATCAGATAATTGATGAATCTTTTAGTCGAACTCGATTTACAGATTGGACAAATTATTTACTGACAGAAAAAAAAATGAAGGATCTAACTGATAGAACAAGCACAATCCGAAATCAAATAGAAAGAATTACAAAAGAGAAAAAAAAAGTGACTCCGGGAATAAATGTTAGTCCTAATAAAACAAGTTATAATGCTAAAAGATTCGAATCACCAAAAAATATTTGGCAAATATTAAAAAGAAGAAATGCTCGATTAATCCGCAAATTACATTATTTTTTAAAATTTTTCACTGAAAGGATATACATAGATATCCTTCTATCTATCATTAATATTCCCAGAATTAAGATACAACTTTTTCTTGAATTAACAAAAAAAATTATTGATAAATCGATTTACAATAATAAAACAAATCAAGAAAGAATTAATAAAACAAATCAAAATACAATTCACTTTATTTCGACTATAAACAAGTCACTTTATAATATTAGTAATAAGAATTCACATAATTTTTGTGACTTATACTTCTTGTCACAAGCATATGTATTTTACAAATTATCCCAAACCCAAGTTCTTAACTTGTATAAGTTAAGATCTATTCTTAAATATCACGGAACATCTTTTTTTCTTAAGACTTCAATAAAAGATTATTTTGGAACACAAGGAATAATTCATTCTGAATTAAGACATAAGAAACTTCGGAATTCTGGAATAAATCAATGGAA